GATATGATTCAACATGCCAACTATTAAACAACTTATTAGAAATACAAGACAGCCAATCAGAAATGTCACAAAATCCCCCGCGCTTCGGGGATGCCCTCAGCGTCGAGGAACATGTACTAGGGTGTATGTGCGACTCGTTCAGATCATGAGCTGGGATAAAAGAAAGAAAACCTTTTCTAGTATCAATGATCAGTACCGGGGAATAGGATAGAATAGAAAAAAAAGTCCGTTCAATTCAGTATAAAAAAAATCTATCCATTCTATTGTGTATGAAATTTATGGTTTCCGTTGGTGCAAATCCAATCACCTCAATTTAAGATAAGAAGCAATTCTCCATTGGTAGCAAATGGTTATCCATTAAGCGGAGAAAATCCTACTTAAAAATAAAAACATAAAACTTAGGCCCCTCTTGCAAGAACGGACTAACAGGGTTAGCTACCCAGCCAACTTTCATAATTAAATACCGTTACTGTGTAAGTAGATCTAATCGTGAAAGACCTATTACTAGATAATTCATGGGTAGAGCCAAAGAATGTGAACTATACAAGTTACCAATAACATTGATTAAATGAAGTAAAGGCTCCGGTGTATAGAGAAAACCTCACCGTTTAAGAAGTAACCATATAAACGAAGGAAGCCACTATTTCTTTATCCATTTATATTTTTTATTTATTATATTTTGATACCTAGTAAAATGAAATTTCTTATTTCGAAGTGAAATGTCTAGAAAAAAGAAAAATAGCGGTCGGGAAGGTTATAGTAGCCAAAGTCATTGGAATTTTTAGTTTATACATTGGAAAAAAGCTTTGTTATTAATAGACTAGGAAAGGGAAAAAGAATAACTGAAAGAAAGGAAATCTATTAGTTATTCGTCAAAGTTTCATTTATTCAATGACCAGAATTAGACGGGGAAATATAGCTCGGAGACGTAGAACAAAAATTCGTTTATTTGCATCAAGCTTTCGAGGGGCTCATTCAAGACTTACTCGAACAATTACTCAACAGAAAATAAGAGCTTTGGTTTCGTCGCATCGGGATAGGGATAAGCAAAAGATAAATTTTCGCCGTTTGTGGATCACTCGAATAAACGCAGTAATTCGTGAAATAGGGGTATCCTATAGTTATAGTAGATTAATACACGACCTATATAAGAAACAGGTGCTTCTTAATCGTAAAATACTTGCACAAATAGCTATATCAAATAAAAATTGTCTTTATATGATTTCCAATGAGATCATAAAAGAAGTACATTGGAAAGAATCCACCGGAATAATTTAAACGGAGTTCCCCGGAGAATGAACTCCGGGAGGGTAAAGTCAAAATAAATATGATAAAAAAATAGTAAAACTGAATGAACACACTCAAAAAAAATCTTTATTCTTGCCCGATTCTTTTTTTTTCTTACGACACGATAATTAAATCCATATTTTTCATATTTTTCGAACAAAACATCAATCTGCGTTTGAGTTCGAATTTTACTTTTTTTTAGTCAAGTGAAAAAAGAGTAAGCCTATTTATTTCTGGCTCGAAGACCCGCAGTTCTGGTGGTCGACTCGGTTCTTTCAAACTGTTTCTCATTATTAAGAAAAGGTAACAAAGATAAAATACGAGCTTGTTTTATAGCAATAGTAATTAATCGTTGTTGTTTCAAGGTCAATCTATTCACCCGTCTAGATAATATTTTTCCTTGTTCGCTAATAAATCGACTAATTAAACTCATGTTTCTATAATCAATTCGATCCCCCGATTGAATCGGGGGCAAACGCCTACGAAAAGATCGCTTGGATTTAAGAAAAGGCCGCTTGGATTTATCCATGGTTTGTTTAGTTTATTCCTTATCCCGAAAATCCTATTTCGGTCGGATCTAAAATGAATTAGAATAAATAGGATTTGGTTTGTTTATATTTAATTATGTTATATATAGAATATTTAACTATGTTCTATAATGTCATTTTTACCCTTCCTTGGAAGGGTTACATACAAGTGCTCGATTCGATCTATTTCTTTATCTCCCCATGAATCATATGTTTGTAACAAAATGGACAGAATTTTCTCAATTGCAATCGATTAGGCGTGTTGTGACGATTCTTTTCAGTAATATATCTGGAAATACCCGTTGATACCTTATTAACACCGTTTCGAACACAACCGGTACATTCCAAAATAACCGTTATTCGGACATCTTTTCCCTTGGCCATGAACCCCCTTTGGATTTTTGATTTACTCAACTCTTCTATTTTCGATCCGAAACGAAGAAGAAGGAAGGAAGGATAAATAGAAGTTATTAACTTGAAATCCAATTATGAAAACTTTCGCTGCAATCAATATACTAAAAAAATTTATAAACTTTATTTCAAATTCAAATCACAGTATTTCATTTACATTTAAGTACCTTGTATAAGAGTCTTGTCCTAGATCTAGGCCCCACCCTGTTTATTCTACCTCCATCCCTAGTTAATTTTTGAATTGAATATAATTTATTTAATTCAAACTTGAACCC